ACCCCTAATCGAATTGTTTGGGATTCAGAAGTGAAAGAAATTATTTTATCTACAAATAGTGGTCAAATTGGCGTATTACCGAATCATGCTCCTATTGCTACAGCTGTAGATATAGGAATTTTGAGAATACGCCTTAAGGACCAATGGTTAACGATGGCTCTGATGGGCGGTTTTGCTAGAATAGGCAATAACGAGATCACTGTTTTAGTAAATGATGCGGAAAAGGGTAGTGATATTGATCCACAAGAAGCTCAGGAAACTCTTGAAATAGCAGAAGCTAGTTTGAGAAAAGCTGAAGGAAAGAGACAAATAATTGAGGCAAATCTAGCTCTCCGACGAGCTAGGACAAGAGTCGAGGCTGTCAGTGCAATTTCATAACTAGTTGGTGCGTTCAAATAATCAAAAGAGTTTCTGTTTCTAAACCCTATTTTGATTGCATTCACTCGACAGAATCCAATCAAGCAGAATCCAATTTTGATACAACGCAATTCAAAAATGAAATACAAAAAAATACAAAATCTATAAAAAGAGAAAAGGGTGGGGCAAAAAACTTATTAGATACCGGAGTCAACGGTATCTAATAAGTTCTACCTACTATTGGATTTGAACCAATGACTCCCGCCGTATGAAAGCAATACTCTAACCACTGAGTTAAGTAGGTCATTTATCATCCCCAAAAGAACCAAATGGAACCCATCCCGTCGATGGATTATAAATATCATATTCTTTATAAGCAATAATAATCGAACCAATACCACTCAAAAATTTAGGATGTTGAATCATAGAATATTCATCTTGACAACAAATTATATACATGATAAAATATGCATCACAAGCACTAAGGGCTATAGCTCAGTTGGTAGAGCACCTCGTTTACACGCGCGCCAATGTTTTTTCAGGGGAACCCACCATACAATCCAAAAAATGGATCTTATTGAGAAATCGACGTCTTACTCTATAATAACTTTAAGAGAACAATAGCCTGACGAGAGGTTCGGTCCTATTTGAGTGCCCTTTTAGGTACCAAACAGGCCCCATCTTGAGATATTGATAAGGTGAATACCAGTATATTCAATGCCAGGCATAATGAGTATAAGGCCCTCAAAAAATCTTTTTTCGTCCTATGAACTTGAAGGTGTATGAAGTTTCATATTGGATTTTTTAAGCCGAACGATAGAGACTTCATTTAACTTCAAATTCGAGGCCAAAGGCAGACCTACGTCAAAATAACTTCACCTTTGAAACACTTTGGTAGTGCTCCTGAATTAGAATCCCAAATAATGAATCAGAGCACATGGAGCCATCTCCTTATTTTTTCTGTCAAGAAAAAAATATGGCGGATTAACTGATATTTCTATCAGTTAATGAAAGAGCCCAATGCAAAAAAAATGCATGTTGGGTCTTTGAAACAGTTCATATCATTTTGATAATAATAAGTTTGGTCTGTTTTACCGAGAAGGTCTACGGTTCGAGTCCGTATAGCCCTAGAGCCCTATAAAAAAAATGAATAAAATTCATATTTTCATTTGAAATCAAAAATTGTATAATTTTGATTTCTTCATTCTTGTTTGTTGCTTGTAACTGACCGGTTGGTTCATCGAAACAAAATTTGTCCTAAAAACTCACTCACGGGAATCGTTTAAAGCAGAACAGAAAATCCAAAAAACGGATTTCAAGGGATCGAATCCGTTTTTTCCAAACAAACCAAACCTTAGTCATTAATCATCAGAGGAAAATTCTATATGAATTTTCCTGCCCACAATCAAGGGGTTAAGCCAGTGATACTCCTTTTCTTTGGTATACCTTACCAATACCCGGCGAAGCAGACCAAAACAAAAAGGGGGTAGTCTTCTTTTTCTGTATTCAATCAAGAGAAAACCCCACCCAGATCTAATAAACGGAATATACCAACACTAAGATAGTAGAAATCCTGAGATGGAAATACCTACCCATTCTCGTACATTTGAATACTGGTTCTATTCTAAATTACTAAGAAAAAAAAACCCGACTCTATTCCTAAAAAATGCAAAAATCCAAATTTCGAGCTCACATTTTGATAAAGAAAATTAAAATAATCAAAAGAATAATAAATTCGAAATTCTTAAACACAAAATAATAATTCTATTTGCTTTCTTTAGGAAGAATCCTGGGCGAAAACAAGAAAATTTGTCTAAGTGTAACATCTAGAGTTATACTAACTAAAGCAATTAAAGAAAATTGAACTAAAAAAATGAAGTAGACTGGAAATAGGATCCCGATCAAGTCAGTCGATAAATCTTGAAATGAGATATGCCCTGCAATAATCAAAGGAAACTAGACAGTTTGGTCAAAATGAATTCTTGTTTTGACTAACTAGTTATCGATGACTTTACAACTTCAATTCGACTCAACCAATCCGGTATATTTTCCACGTTCATAGGAGTGCGTCTATGTTTTTGCTTTACGAATATGATATTTTTTGGGCATTTCTAATAATATCAAGTCTTATTCCTATTTTAGC